ACCAATTTGAACTTCGGAGTGAACATGTTCACCAGCATGGTATCAGGAAAAGGATCATGATCCACCAACATCACATCTTTCTGCTTGCCTGGGAACCTGAACCTCCCTTTCTCGATTGGATCCTGGATCACATTACGAAAAACAACCCAATTGTTAGTATTATGTCTCCCGCCACTTGCAATATTTTTTTTCTTTGATCTCCGGGATTAAGGATCTAATTCCTCTCCCGGGTGTCGAACTCATATCGTGCAAACATTGTCTTCTTAATTCTTCATTCTCAAGTCAGGACTATGCTTATAAAATAAATGAGGTTAGAGATCATAATCCGTTTTGCTATCACCAGTTTCGATTCACTTCGCCCCAACCATTTCTTTCTAAATGTTTACATTGATAGGGGAAGCAGCAAGAGAGAGAGATTGAGTGCTAAAGTCTACTGTTCTGGTCCCCGGTCCATATGTGGGTCATCCAGTGGATTTGCAACCGGCTAATTTAGCCCTTTTATAAAAAAATGCAATGAAGGTAAGACTGATGCTGCTCTTCCAACTCGATCTCTTGGTTCTAGATATGTATCCTTATTTGTTTGGGCGAGGAAAATCCTTTCTCTTAGAAGAGGATTTCATACCTTTTTCAGGGCCAGCAGAGAAGAGGAGTAATCGCATGCGAGGGGGAGTCTTATAACTAATATATGAAATCTAAGGGGAAATAAGAGATGGCATCGAAGGCTAAGAAAGAGTGTCTCGAGAGGGGAGGGAGTCTTTGACTGATTGACCATACTTTACTTTCCTTCGACGCAGGAAGCATCGAATTGCATTAGTGGGATAGCTTACCCCAAAGCCTGGAAAGCTAGTGCTCGTGAATGCGCTCCTTATCCTTACAAGCAATTCATATTATAGTACCAGTCCTTACGCCGAGAAAAGAGTCCCTAGGCCCTATCTGAGAAGGAATAACGCCTTCGTACCCCGTGCTTGATGCAATAGAAGCTCTTCTTCTTACAGTAAGCGGTATAAAAATAAAATAAAGTAAGTGCTCTTGCTTTTTAGGAATAACCGTTGCTAGTCTATTCGCCGTATCCGCTCTTTGAAAGGTAACTTCACGGATGTGGAAGAAGGGGCAAGAGTGGCTTCGCTCCTACACCTTCCTACACGAAGGGCTGCTCTTACTCTTAGGAGTTCTCTTTCCCTGTGTTATTTCTTCCTAGTTCTTTCTATTCTAGTTATTCTCCGAGGACTGCATTTAACCGTCTATGAACTTCTAAGACTGATTCCTTTTTATCTTATCTTTCATGCGAATTCTGTAACAAAAGAAAAAAATAAAAAGGCACCTATTTTGGATAATTAGTGGTTTAGCTAAAGAAGTTCCTTCCCTCTACTCTAGTATGCTATTGACTTCCTTTGCCAACTGCAATACATAATACATAGTTCCAAGGGAATGAAGATAGGACGTTGTGCGGTAACTACAAGGAAGAATCCTAGCAATAAATCTTGTTAAAAGCCTTCGATCAGTTTAGGTAAAATAATAGGGAGTTTTCATTGTTAAGAGGTGCGTAACGCTCTTTCGAGATGCTTTCATTACTATTGGGATAACGTTCATATTCTTCTTGCGGTAAGGCATCGCTTTACTGTATTTCGAAGAGTTAGCAGTCGAAAGGGAAGAACACCGGGGAACGTTTCAGTTAGCCCATGCTTCAAGGGAGGAGAACTTATAACAGATAGCAGCCAGGGGATCCTCTTTTACCAAAGTAACTATAACGATTCTAACTCCATTCTAACTGCTTATCCGTTCGCTGAACGAAGGAGAATAAGGGAAGGTGCCAAGCCCGATTACAGCACGAGTAAGGGATTAAGCTGGATTGCCCATTTCCAAATAGACGGAATTGGAGCTAGCCATCTTTCATGGAAGGTTTGAAGGTTTTCTCTATGGAATTACACAAAAAAGAATAGGCATCGTAAGAGCAGAGAAGAGAGATCAGAAGCAAGTAAGCTAGGAATTTATTATAGTGTAAGATAGAAAGCGGGCATATCCCCTAGTTCGAAATAATCCCCTCTTAGCTACAGTAGAAGAGAAAGTGCCCTATCCTGTCTACCATCTCTATCTTTTTTATTCTGTCGGACTGGGACGGAGAGATTCCCATTTTAATTGAAAGACGAGTTACACGATCTAATCTACTGAAGAGCCTGGGGGACATGGAGGGCATAGGTTAAGTACAAGACAGAGAGGCCAAGGGAGCTTCGAAGCCAAGGCTATGAAAGCCGGTTTTTGCTAGGATTAATGTGTCGAGACCCGAGGATAGGATAGATAACCTGTTAAGGTCAGGCCGTGGGGATCCTCTGTCTTTTATACCAATTACCGCGGCGGTAAGGCTTGCTGTCGAGTGTGCTGGCAGGTTCTTTGATGACTGGCTTGAAAAAGCATGGGACGGGGAGGCTAGTACGGGACTAAAGTCATGTACGGTTACGAAACAAGACGATATAACCTCAGTTCGCCAGGTTAGGTTGTCTCTTGCCTGCCCATGAATTCAGCAGCAGTTCGAATCGAAGGGGTTAGTTGAAAGGTAAGGATAGCATGATTGACTGGTTGAAAGGTATATAAAACAGGAACACGCATATGAATTATTATTAAATAACAAATGAATTATGAATTCTCGAGCTGATAACTCTCTATAACTAACTCTCTCTACAGGATTTGGTCTACTTAAAGTTGGGTTGCTTGATCGGACTGGTAGCATGCATGTGAGGCTACTTAAATTAATGCTGAGACTTCTTTTATACGAGCTGCTTTATTAGGTATGAAACCTTGTTTAAGTACATCTTCGAGTGATAAGATAAGTTATTATAAGGCTAAACATAAACTAAGTTATTATAAGGGCTAAACAAGTTATTATTATAAGGGAAGGTACTAGTAATGAACAAAGTGCCATAGCAACTTCTTACCTACCTGAATCAAGAATTAAGAATACCCTTTTAGTAAGCACTTAAGAAGCTTGATATGATATAAGGAAATAAAAACTCCCTATTCTACAGCTAAAGCTTCGTCCTTTCTTTATCCCTGTAACTTACATCGAAGTCTGTCACTAAATAAATACATAAGTTGCCCCAGAAATAGAAATGTGAACGTGAACCAGCAAGAAATAAGGGTCACTTCACTTGAGCTAGGGCAAGATCTCCTCCTTTCTATTCTATGATATCGATAACCCAACAGCTTAGACATTATAGAAAGCCAGACCTGTGATCTGTTCACCTTATCTAAATCATACATGTTGTAGCCTTCGGTTCTGTTTGCAGATCAGGAACATTCCGAGTGAAACGATCGAAACGTGCTGTCCACTTTACTAAAAACAAGAATGATAGCATCAGGAAACAGCGAGTAGAGGGAATGGAATGAAACCATATCGAATAGGGAACTCGTTCCAGTACCGCTACCGCTTCGACTGCGAGAAGGAAGCCTGATGAAGAAGATGACTCGACTCGCGTCTGGGAAAACCGGATCTGGTAGGGAAGACAGACCTTATATGGCTCAGCTTCGACCCGGTGAAGTAATCGGTAGCTACCAAAAGAAAGGGGTAGAAGAAGGGGCTCGGGATCTTCGGATCAAAGTACCAACCAAGCGGGCAAGAACGCACTGATCTGTAGTACGCCTCAGGAGTCGGCGGAGAAGAGTTCCAACTAGGCAAGTCGTTCCTAGCCAAAAAGTAGGTAGCCCAAACCTCTTATTCCGGCTAACTACGACTACTCAGGAATAGCGGCGTTTCCGCTGTTGGGGATAATAGCCTGTGGAAACTAGAGCGTCTTTAGTTCCATACTACTAGAAAGGCATTCTATCAAAAAAGAGAACTCATTATGTAGTAATCTTTGGAAGTAAGTATTCTAGCTTCATACAGGATAGCTAGAACCAGGGATCTATAGGAAGTGGGATTTCATTCCGCTCTCTTATCCCAGCTTGTAAACTCGCTCCTCTGTACTCTTACTATACTATAGGAGACTGAGACCAAGGGACTCTTCGATAGTAAATGAGTAGGAAGCAAGGGGGATTCTATCACATCAACTAAGTCGGCAATTCAATGAGCGAGACATGAACTCAATAGTAGAACAATGAAAGCAGTAGTAGCACTCCCCATACTTAGATGGTCCGGGCCTTTGAGCTCCATGCCTTTCAAAGTCAAAGTCAAAGTAGCAAAACACAATCCCTAGCCACTTGATGCATTCATTTTATGGACTAATGAGTATAGGACGTAATTAGAGGTGGTGGGCGCCTATATACATACCACTTCAAACGGTAGCCGAATGATAAGTGGTACAATACCACTATTCTGCCCATGGTAACCATTCCCTTGGTCTATCGGCATCCCAGGTAGTTCTCTAAGCACCGGTTAACCACCTCCCTCACAGTTTGCATGAGATTCCACTTATTCTATGTGATTTTAAGCCTCTCTCTTTAGTTACGGTGCTGATACTCTTATTCGAGAGATGGAATTGGTAATCTGTTTCGTCATTGAGAGCAACTAACTGCCATTATTCCGAGGCGGTTCCCCGTAAAGCAGACTAACTAGTAGGGTGAAAGAATCCTGTAGCAAACGGGATTGATTCAACTTCCTTGCTGTTAAGTACGTCCCTCTTGCCGATTCCGGAGGCTGTCGACTAGCCGGAGTTGGAGCTTGGCTATGCAGTTGATCTTCTTTCAGCTGAGAGAGATGCTGGCATTGAATGAAGCCCCGTATTGGACAGAAAGTGCCGAACCTTCTATAATTAAGAGTAGGATGTGAGGGAAAGCACTCTAGTCGAGTAAGAGAACTGTGCCGTTGAAAGCCTGTAAAGTCCGTTAGTGGTGGGTATGTTTGGTCAGTTAGCTGTTGACTAGCGCCCCTGCAGCGCTTCGGGGGCCTCCTTATTGCTTGCCCATCCCAAAGTTAACGGGTTAAGGTCAGTAGTCTTTACTCGGAGTAGTCACTAGGAGAAAGAAATAGCTATTCACTCATCTACTACACTGGGTATATGGGAACTAGGACTGAAATGATATATGATATGGATGGCTTTCGAGCCAGGAAAAGACCAGTCTAAATCACAAGATTGGTGAAACTGCTTTGTTGCGGTGAAACCCTCCCCGTTGTAGAGGAAAAGAAAAGACTTTGATGAGTCCGGTTTTCTGAAAGTGGATTTATCCTAAGCACTTCGTACTAAACTACTTTCGTTCCTTAGCACAAGTACTAAATGATATAAACCTTCTTGCTTGAAAACTCTATTGCTTCAAAGAAAAAGATTGGACAAGCATATAGAAAGGAAAGAACCAAGGCCGAAGATTCAATAGAGGCAAGAGAGGGCATAAAAGTGCATGGAATGAAAAGTCTTGCTTCGGTGATTGTAACCTGAAGAATTGGACATAGTGATTCAAGACAAGCGCACCTCTTTATCTTAGCCCAAAAGCAAAAGAAAGGCTGATGCTTTTGATGAATGATCCAGATCGGCCCTAGAATAGTGAATAGAATGAGTAGAGAAATGGATTCCTCCTTTGGGTTGCCTGAGGCCCTGAGAGCCAGGATGCTTGCTCTTGGGTCATTGGCCAATATCTCAGTGCTGTTTAAGGTATGAATGAACACTTTACCCTAGTTGGGGGTGGTCGGGAGCTTAGTAGTTGCTTAGTCGTTCAAAATACTGTCGTAAGCCCGAAACTATTCTATTTACTCTCTCTAATGAGGGGCTGCTTTATTTGGCTATAGGGGGCATCTCTGGTCATCCCTTACCTAAAAGGGAATGGTAGGAGATTCCGAACCCCAACAGAAAGAAGAGCATAGAAAGGGATTGACCGGAATGATTGCAACGAGACACACCACTACTTAGAGGTGGAAAAGGGGGAGGTCGGAGGATGACAGAGCAATCACGCGTTGATCCCTTCTGACATCTATGGAAAACCTTGCAGAGTGTGATTCGTCGTTTCCAATTCCGAATCTAGTTGACCGCTGGGGGAAAGGAACCACTGCACCAGGTTGGTCATACTCTTACCTCTAACGATAAAGAAAGACGCCTCATTTGTTCTTGGCGTTCGATTTCCCTTCGGACTAAACAAGAAGTGGGTGAATCAACTAAACTGTAGGAGATCAATTTCCTTCTTGGTAGGTAGAGCGGTTAATAGCTATTAGGCTTTTTAGGTAAGTTCCCCTCTTCCGATGCTGTTAGCTCGACTCGTGGTATAGCTCTTAATAGGCATGTAGCCGTAGGTCTTTTCTCTTCTTTCATCTCAAGCTCCCGGGAGAAAGGCAGATAAGGGGACAATAGAGCAGCATTGAACACGCATCCAGCACCCCGAGTCACTACCATAAAACTAGAAAACTAGCGGTATAGGAGGTAGACAGCACACAATGAGTGAAGAGACAATCCGATCCTGAAAGAGCTCTCCTGAGCTACAACGGGAAGAACGAAGCGATAGAAGATCGCTGAGTGAATGAGATGCTATCCGCATATATGCTTAAGAAAGGGCTGATGCTATTGTGGATTCCAATCTCAATACCCTTTGCAGATCTATTTTCTATTCAACACTCTGTTCTTTATTGCGGTTGCCTCAGCGCTTGGATTTCTTCTTCCAAGGCCTGTCGCGAGGATCAAAAACAGCTTCTTATGAACTCAGAGGTTCACGAAGAGAGTGAACAGAGACAAAAAAGGACTGATATGATGAAGAAAAACATATAGTCTTTCCCCGAGAAGTGGAAATAGCCTAGCTAGTTCTTCTGGGAAGGTTGGATCTGACCGGCTTGGCTCTTTGGTACCTGTGAATGCGCCTTCACTTTATCTACCTAACCGGCAATCCATCAATCTTACCTTACTACACAGGCAAGGAAAGATAGTTTAGGTAATTATAGGCTATTATGTACCCGAAAAAAGAAAAGAGGTTCCCTCTTCTCTGCCCGGTCAGTCTGATCCTCTATCTTTTTTTTTGAATCAGCTGCTCTCGAATAAGCTCTTTGCGCACTCATAGGTGTGGGACTTTCTTTGGGCATCAGTGAACGTAACCGCCGCTAGTTCTGTTACAGTAGACGCTCTTGGAGAAAGAACTTCTCTTGGTCTTGGGAATATCCTAGGAAGAAGGAAGACAATCTCTCCTCGTTGAAATAGATAGGTTCGAGCTCCCCCCTCCCGGGGATCCCTCACTATGGTACGTATCTTTATTTATTAAGGAGTGCCTGGCCCCTTTTCCCTGCTTATCTCTATCTCTCCTTAGCTCTTCGATAGCATCCAGACTGCCTTAGTTAGCTACAGGACTCTGGGAGTCCATTACAGAAACAAAACTAGCTACATCACAACTACAAGAAAAAAGGACAGCTACCTCAGATAGATAGTCTTAGCTTTCCTTATCCATTCTAACCTTTAGGAAAGAGAGAATATAAGAAATATTTGAGGACTTACGGGAATGAAGGAAGGGAAGCTACCATACTACAAGCAGGAAAGAAAGAGATAGAAGGGATCATAAGGCATTATAGATTGCTCTAAACCTTAGATAAGATGCAAAGACGAAAGATGATAAGACAAAAGAATGAGCGTCTTATCTTGATATAGCAAACACAGGAGGATAGAATTATATTCACATCAATAGCAGAATCGACTTCTTAACCTCTATAAGTAAGAAAAACCTCCCTTACCTTACCTAATCCATATCGATGCTTCTCTTTCCTTCTCTTCGCTAATCATGGGAAGGCAGAAGCCGTGGAACTCTAGGAGGGATGTTGATTCAAAGCAATCCAGCATCGGTAGCTAGTGGCTAGGTTGTTAGAGAGCAGACGATAGCTTTCTCATCCTTTGTTCTCTCTCGTCCGTTCCTATCCTAGTAGCAAGTTTTGAGATCCCTTCCTCTAGTAGCTAGGCTGCTCCTGTAGCTAGATTGTTGCTGTCTTCTCTTTGGCAGTGGGATGGGGCAACAGTGAGGACAGCCCATTAACTTCCTTACCAGCACTGGTAGCTCTTGAAGGTTGCTTGCTTGCCCCCTTTGGGCGTTCATACCTGACGAACTAATTGCTAATTTCAAGTGTTTTTCCCTCTTGTGAGGATGGTAGCTTGACTTCCTTTCCACGCCTGGTAGTTTAGTAAGGACTTCTAAGCTTATAATATTCCCTACTTCTATTATATTCCCAACTTCCTAGTTGCTACTGTATTTTAATAGCTTCCCAGGATTCCTATTAGGTAAAAAAAAATAAAAAAGAATCGTTGACACAGTCAGGAGTGAAGGAAAGAGTCTACGCATTGTTTTGCCTTTTTATGGCTTCCTATTTAGAGGCCAAGGACCTCATGGGCTTCCGCGACACCCGTGCTACTCGATGCGCAACTGCGTTTCCTTCAAGCCCTGACGCGGCCAAATCTCACCCTTACGGAACCTGGGATCCTGTCCCTTGGAAGGTCCTCGTAATGGCCCGATCCGGATCAAAGCCTTTCGGACTTATCTCCTACCTACGAAATTTCCAAATCCACTATTTGAATCCTGAATCCCACCCATTCTAATCCAAGCTTCAGACTCCAGAATGATCCACAACGAGACTTTGTCCATCGATGTCTAACAAAGCCCCGCGAGGTCTGACTTCACTCTGAAGTCCTTACACAATGCTCTCTCCAAAACGAAAGTGAAAGAAGCCCGCGTACCCACTCTTCTTTCCCCCATTGCTGGGGGCCTCGTCCTCAGGGACTACACCTTTCAAAAGGAGAAACTTAGAAAACAAATAGAATCAAAAAGGCCTGGGCCTTTTATTTAAATCTAGCAAGGCGATCGCTTTACCGCGAATGAACTCGAATTTCGGGGCTCGAGATGGATCTTGTACGTCCAATGCCCTCAGTATGTCTTGAAAATCCCCGACAGTCTGGAGGGGGATTTTGTGGTTTAAAGGGAGGGCATTTAACAACAATTCGTCTATATCCGCAATAGAGGGAAAGTCTGGGGGAAGGTCAATGTCCCCCCATTAATTTCGGATCCAAATTTTGTTAGTGCCTCCCGAACTTTGTCGTTCCAGTAATTTTTTTCTTCCTCTGGAACGACTCGACTTCGGAAGTCGTCTTCATTAAAAGGGGTTTCCTCCAATTCCCGAGGACTCCCCGCCTGGGCCTGGGTTGATTCGTTAGAGGCGGGCGAATCATACCCCCCAGCACATTCTCCAAGTGAATCCTCAAAAAAAGGAAGACCCAGTACTAGAGGGAGTAGGCCCAGAAATAGAGCTAGGAGTTGACGTAATATTACTAGAATTTGTTTTTCAATTGGAAGTGGTGCATATTGTGGTTGTTTCAGTACTTCTGTAAGCCTTGCACCTCTATTGAGTAATGCCTGAGTCGCAGCATCAAGGTCTGAGCCATATTTTTTCTTCAAACGAAAAGAATATCGACGGAACAGAAATAGACTTACTAAGATAAGCGTTGCAAAAAGCACAAGATTTCTGCCTGTGCTTATTATAGCGGTTCCTTCTGATCCTAGAAAGCGTCCAAAATAAATTGAAGTAATGATAATGAAATACATAAGAATATTCATGTTTATTTTTTTAATTTTATTATTCTTTAGATGCACTGAGTTACTTACGGAATATCAAAGACTCGTCCAAGATTACTTCGTTCGAATTGCATGTGTTAACGGCCAATAGCTTCTTAGCGCTTAGGCCACTACCTATAAGCTTGAACCTCCTCTGACTTAGATGGAGGAGATAGTAAGCAAGACTTTCTACGCTTCTTCTCTTATGAAATTAATAGTGAGAGAGAAAGAGAACTCCCAGCGACAAGCACTGAACACTCAACTGAGAGGGGCAAGAACAACTACTACTTATGCCTAGGCAGCTACTGATAAAATAGCAATAGCTGGAATTACACTCCGGCTAGAAATCAATCTAATAAATTTATTCTTAGCATTACACCTACCCTATTCCATTGTTAGCCCTTGAAGGGCAATATATCCATAGATTACTGATTGGGATGTATACCATGTTTTCCCTCGGGTTAGAAGTTTACGATTCCTGCTCCAGTCAATCAGAAAGAAAGAGATGATTAGTCTCTCGTTGAAGGTTTGGCTTTACTCTGTTCGCTGAGCTCTTCGCCTTGCCTTTGTCGGATGGGGATTCGTTACATGTCCTGTTCATTCTGCTTTAGCGCGCTATGGTGAGTCCAATACTGAGTGAGCAGCCAATGAGTTATACTCCGAGAAGTGAAAGAGGGCTTTTGCATCCCTATAAGATAAGAGTTTTCTTCTTTGCTCATCAAAGGCAGGATCAGAAAGAAATCTGAATCTTCCTTTCTTGTACTCTACTCTACGTAAGGGCGTAGCTGAACACCAACCCAATCTCGACAAATAAAAGTACACGAAAAAAAAGTAGGTAGAAGGAAGGTGAAACTGGGCTAGCCTTCATCCTAGCTACCCTCTCTCTGATACCACTGGGAATTGGATGCTTCCTCAACAGCAGCTTCTTCGAGAACAGCCAATGAGTGCACAAGAGCTGATAGGCCAAGGGTGGATTCAATTGCAGCGCTTACTGTAACAAGAACACCGGTTACGAGAAGCGGCAACAGTAACAGCTTCTTTTGTAACATCGGCTACGATCCGATCTTTCTTTTCTTATGATATTGCATCTGCCTTCGATTGATTTATCAATTGATAGTTAGCCGGTAATGCATCTGCTTCGCTCCTCTCCTTTCAGTCGAGTTACTTCGTAACTCCCTTCTTTCTGGAACAACTTACAGCTCTTCGCCCAAGGAATGCTTACCGCAGCCCATATCCGTTAACTGCTCGGATCGGAAATAGCCATATGTCTTTGCCTTTTGTCCTCTAAAGAAAGAAAGACCAGTGCCATCCATCCCATTCCCCTAGCTGTAATTTCTCCAACATTTGCACGAGTAAGAGCGGAACCACAAGTCGAAGGTTCCTATACTGCTACGGTGCTTGTTGCGAGGAATCGGGGGTTGCGGATAATCATGTTAAAAAAAAGGCTATTGGGCTTTCTAGTGAGTGTTCCGGGATCGTCTGCTGTGCCTGGTCGAAATGTGTGAGCGGAGCGAAAGCCCTTAACTTAATAGGCTAGTAAGGAACAAGCCATTGCGGATCATCTTGAAATGTAATTCCCTTATAGCTCTTTCCAAAGTCTTGTAACTTCCCTCTTTAATGGATTAGAGTCTATGTTCGGTATCTAGACGATCTAACCCTTTCATAGCATAGGGGGCATACAATTAATATTTGAAAGGAAAAGTCTTCTCGACATGCTATGCAAGGCGGCAAGTGCTACTTCCTTCCATGGTAGTTCCTTTCACGGGAGCCTCCTTGCTTGGGCGTCGTCAGGCAGGCCCTCCGCTTCTGTCTTTCTTTCGCCTTCTGCTTTACTTGACTAAACCCCGCTTACAGCTTTAGGGCAGGTGCGCGTTAGAGCTCGGAAAAACAGCATTAACGTTCCTAAGCTTATGAGTGTGAAGCTGCTTCTTCAGAAATATTATGACGTGTGCCGCTGTGATCGTGGTATAGGAGGTTTTTATCCCACTTTGTGAAAGAATCGATAGCTACTAAGATGTATTCATGTCCAATTGGCCGCCTTCGGGTTAACACCTTCCTATGATATCTAGGCAATATAATGCAAAGGGGCATGGTGTGGTTTGGTTATGAAGCTCCGTCGGCGACGCGTAGATCAAATTCGCATGCACTTGGCACTTGTGGCATCTCTGAAGAAAATGGATGCAATCCCTCTCCATCGGGCAGATCGTTAAAACATTCTGAGTCCATCTTCAACTGGTGAATGGAAGAAAGAAACTACTGATTATGGCCTTCCTTGGTCACCGAGATATGCCATCCATCTGAACTACCGCCAATAAAGAGAAGGGTGGGTATAGAAAAGAAAGAGAGAGAGGGGGAAGTCAGGGTGAGGGAGGAGAAGAAAGGGTGTCAGGGACGAAAGAAAAAGTACCCAATAGAGACAATAGATCACGTAGTCCCCGGAGTAAAATACCGAACCTTAATATACCTCTTATTCATCCTTTGCCCTGACTAAATCATCCCACTAGGAAATAAATCTTCCAGCCGTCGTTTGCCCTATGCCAATAGGATCGACTTGGGTAGTAAGATAAAATTGTTATATTAAAAAATACGAAAGTCAGGGGCCGGGATCAAAGGGTTGTTCTAAAGGACTGTAAATCCTTGCTCCTAGGATCCAAGAAGGGGTTTTTGGTTTATAAATTACTAATTACATAACTGACTACCCTACTAGTGTAGTGTCTACTGACTGAGTCGTGAATTAGATTGGATGGGCGGAGAATCAAATTTGGAGTTGTGGAAAGGACTTAAGAGACTATGTATCAAGACTCGCGATAGGATTTGAGTGCTCAGTCATTCAATATTTTATGGGTTATTTTTTCTTATAGAAAAAAAGGTAGCTTGCTTAGTGCTTGTGCTAAGGGATGACTTGGTTGCTTTTTTTTTATGCCCTTACTATTGTATCGATAGATCCCGGGATCAATACAAAAAAACCTATGAATTAGAGTAGAGCAGTTGACGATTATTTCTAATTTTTTGGA